AGCCCCAGTGGGAGTAGTGACTAGCGTTATAGGTTGTTGGGCGGCCGGAAGGTTGCCACGAGTCAGTTTGGGGTGGGGGACCGAAGGCAGTTCTCCGTGCACCGGACACGTAGCTTACCGAATCAGTTGCGACACCGATGGGAATGCATGCTACGAAAGATAGGGTCGAGTCTGAAACATCAACCGTCTACTCAATATCCTTGTACGAGTCCACAATCACTACACGAGATGAACCTTGGTTTGGTGAATTGAAGTTGGCCTTAGGTGTAAAAAAAAAGGACTCCCAGTTACTGCGCGCGATCGTATACTGAGGTGCTCCCCGCCGGTTGTTGGAACGACGCGAGCCGGGCCTCCATTCAGAAAGATGAAGGGTCCAAACAAAAGTCAAAATAGGGGGTTACAAATTCCCCATCTCATTGGGGGCGGAAAACGAATCGACATCTCGATGTGATACAGCCTTTTATATTTTTGTTGGGAAAGAACGGCGAAGTCCATCCGAACCGTCCAATGAAGAATAAGAGGAGAGCAAAGCGCCAATGGCGCGCGAAGCGCATGCGAAAGGGGCACGGAGAAAAAAAAGAAGTGTGGAGGATAAGCAGCCGAGCTCATTCCCTTCGCTTCCTGGGCCCCAAGCAGTGCAGTCTTTCCTGGCCAAATCAAGGATTTGGGGCTTCTTGCTACGCTACTTAACTATAGAAATCCATTTTTTTTTAGTCATATATTAATAGAAAGATAGATCCATCCATCTATCCTATCCGATTTAGATTTTGATATCTAAAAAAGAATCGATTTCATTCAACGTTTGATTCAAAGAACTGCGCTTAGCCCCCCGCTCATGAAACGGCTCTGCTGCAATGGATGGCAGAGGGTCCGTAGTACCCAAAGCACTGGAATGGTCCAGTAGCCGGGAAGGGGCCTAGAAGTGCCAACTACTACACCACACTACACTCGGCTCTACACATTTACAGAGCTAACCCCTGTCCAGTCCCTGGCAGAGTGAAGGGGGCTTGGCTTCCATCCTTTTTCCCTATCCCCAGGCTAACGGGTACTTATTCAGGGGGGGGGAGGAGCCCCGAGAAGCACTGTTGAGAGGAAGATCCTGGGCCCCTCCTCATTCTCTACAGGGTTCCCTTTCTTCAACATAGGTGACAACGAGCGGGGCAGAGATGGAAGAGATCGAACACGAGAATAAGAAGCAAGCTCGCCTTCCTGATCATTTTGATAGAGAGGGATGGAGGACAAAACAGACTCGCATTTCCCAGTCGAAAAGATGGGTTCCTTTTTCGTCTTGCATTTTTCATCGAACAAATACGGAAAAAGAATCATATTGAAAACGTTCCTAACCCACCAACCCTTTCCTTCGTAGAGCCGTGTATTGTAATCCGAACCTGCCCGGAGCGAGTCTCCCATAGAGGCAAGTGAAGTTGGTGAGCCGTATGATGGGCAACTATCTCCTGCGGTTCGGAGAGGACTCAGCTGTTAGTTAGTACCCCCTTTCGGGGTGGACCTTTCACTCTATTTTATTATATACGCTTAGCGAAAAGAATGTTTTTTGATACACCTAGGACATGGATTTTATATGAACCAATGGATCGTGACAAGTCGTTACTACTAGCAATGACTTCGTCTTTCATTACTTCATCCTTTCCATATCCCTCTCCCTTGTTCTCAGTTACTCATCAAATGGCACTCAGTTCATATCTTTAAGTTCGATCATTGACAAGGTTCAAAGAAAGGGTGGGCCATTGATAAAGAATCGATTCCAAAGCACAATGCTAGCAAGGGCCTCCGCTTTTCTTTTCATAAAAGACAGTTCCATTCCATTCGATTAGTTAGCTCGTAGTCAGTCTTTCCTCTTGTTGGGGGGAGCAGTTAAAAAATGAACCAAAGCAAATGAAATTCTTTAATATTATTATGAATGCCATCAAAGCATGTCATAGAAGATTTCAGTCTTATTTGTTCAACTTGAAGAAATTTTATTCAACTAGTAGTAAAAAGTCTGCTGTTATGGAGAGTGTCTTTTTAGGTCAAGCTTAAGATCTTATATATGCTATATATACTCTTTTTGTTCTATCTATTATTAATAAATTAATAAATACCTTCTCATGGCTATGAAATTATATTATTACTGGGTGGGGTACCGCAAACAAACTTGAAATCGGGTGGAAAGCCGTAAGTCTTACCCCCTTGGGAATCCTGCCCCAAGGCAAGGAACCAAATTCCCTTCTTTTTTTACTCGTTCTAATTTTTTATGGAATTTTTTGGTATTTGATCATCCCCCCGGGTTTGAATGATGGGTCCACTCTACTTTTACTTGTAAAAACCATTTTAGGTGGTCTTTCGTTAAATACGTTAAGCTCCCTTTTCCTCTTTTTAAGTGTCATAGCTAACAATTGGGGGCGAGCCCCAATGGACTTTACCTTAGGTAGAGGTAGGGCTGGTGTATGTGTATGCCTTACAACACCCCTCGACCCACCCGCTCCTATCAACATCCCCAGCCCTCTTGAACTTATCTTGTTTATGCTGCTCACTATCAGTTTGGTCTTACTGCTGGTTCATTTAGTTATTCAAAAGGGAGGAGGAAAACGAGATAATGATAATGGAGGAGGAGGAGGGTACGGGCGGGGGACATCAAATGGATTAGAGTTTGAACAGAACTGGAAGAGGTTCGATTCCTCTTTGATGTTGTTAAGCCAAGAGCGCAAAGCGCATGCGCGAAATGAGAGCTAGAGGAATGGGAAGGGTAGCTGCTAAGACTAGAGGATACTGCCAAGGAATCTCTCCTCAAATATAAAAATAGAATTTATAAAGGAAATCTTCTTTCTTATTAGCAGGCGCATCAACCGAGACAGAGTCTTCAGAAGGCTTCCTCGCAGCTTCGTATTGATAGGGGCTATTTTGCATAATAAGAAATCCTCAGTAGAAAGCCCCTACTAGAGAGCCTCAGAACTTGAGATCCCGGAAATGGAATGGGGCATTCAAAGAAGTTTCAAGAGCTCTTTTCGTTAGAGAAACTTGGTCATTGAATGAATTAAATTCCCACGATCAGCTTGACCCTTGCTTGATGGTAAGGAAGAGGACCGACAACGGAAAAGAAGGAAGAAAAGGGAGCAGAATGCCACTCGACAAGAGGGAAAGTCCTCTGAAAGCCCTTGTTCCAGCTTAGAGGGAAAAGCACCGCACTATAAGAAAAAGAAAGGAAATGAGCCCATCACCTATCTGAAGCTGAAGGAATGAAAGCATTAGAGTCTTGATCCCCTGCTTAACCTGAAACCTCTCAAGCCAGGGAAAGATTTCAAGTTCAGACTATGATGACTGGCATCCTCACTTACGCAACGAAATGGAGTTGATGGAGTAGCCAGTGCCCTTGAGTTATTCTCTTCGGTATCGCCTTGAAAAACAGAATAGAAGAAAGGTTAACAGAAAGTCTCACAAAGAAGAAGAGAAGATGAAGTCTAACAGCAGGTCTTGGGGATAACAGTAGATTGATGAGTGATCCCCTCTGAGGGAAGGTAGGACATTCTGAACCTTAACCTCTATTGGATGAAGCAACCATATAACTGACGATATTGATTTTGTAGCGAGATCAGTTACACTAGCCCGGGCATCATCGCTGTCTTAGCGCGAACAGTCTGTAGCCAAAACAGAGTAGAGATTCAAATGGAGGGATGTGAAGAGAAATGACACCAGACCGACCGGAAAGGGAAGAAGTAGCTACCATTTCACTTTTCCTTTACATGCTTTCCCCTGTCACTCTGATGTCACTGTCAACAAGAAAGAGATATATATAGACAGGGGGAAGTGAGGGTGAGGGAGGAGAAGAAAGGGTGTCAGGGACGAAAGAAAAAGTACCCAATAGAGACAATAGATCACGTAGTCCCCGGAGTAAAATACCGAACCTTAATCTAACTCTTCTTCATTTCATCCTTTGCCCTGACTAAATCATCCCACTAGGAAAGAACACCTTCCGCCAGATAAGAACGTACCTTCTTAGCTCTTCTATAGGAAGGGCTTTGATAGTCGTTTTTAGCAGTTCGAAGATCCAAGCTGGGAATGATTGAATTTACCTTTTTTCTTAAACTGAAAGGCATGAATGTGGAGCGAAAGAACTCTCTTTAGAGAGGCTCTGCAACCTCTTCTCCGATCGTAGAATAATTTATTTTAGGTAATAAGATCGAAAAGAAAGCAAAGCATTCCAAAGGAAACGAGAGTACCAATACCGACAGCAGCTCCCGCTGACTACCTTCGCTATGATCATATCCGAAAGGCAGGACCAATAGGAAATTGAATTCTTCTGGGAGTCAAGTAAGGGCATGGCTTAAAGAAGCGAGTGAGTCTTGGAAAGGTATTATCGAAGTCACTTCCAGATAAAAATTCTTTTCTTTTGGGGTTCCCGGCTTATTTATTCTAAGCTAGCGAAAATCCGTTCTTTCAAAGACTAGAAATATAAAAAAAGAATCAAAAGGGCTAGAATTAGCTAACGAATGCCCCTCTCCTAGGGGAGAATGCTTTCATAAACTCTGATAGCTCTTGCCGACTCAGAACGAATAGTTAGCGGTGAAGAAGAATAAAAGTAGTTGTTGCTTCTTGGCAGTTAGCTCTCCAGGTAGGTCACCGAGGGCGAGGGGAGACAAGTCACTAACTACAGTGCCAAAGAAAGCAATTGCATGTGTCAAGCATAGTGGCATGCTCTGTAGCCGGGGAATTGGGGATTCTTTCTAGGTACCAAAGGCCCTTTCAAATGGGCTGCTTCCTTGTTCTATCAAACAAGCTTGTAAACTCCTGAGCCCATCGCAACTCTTGTTTTGCTGCTTAAAGAGAGGTTTATTTACCTCCCGACGCTGGGGAAGGCTCGTCGAGACCTCCATGCCATCTTTGGCTCTTCTCTTTTCAGCTTTGACATGACATTAGATAGCTTGCCGCGGAACGTCTTTCTTCTAGATTACCTTTTGGGGTATCCGGCTCATCCGTAGGGCTGCTAGAAGGCATTGGTTCCGATTCCGTATGGCTACTGAGAATGACCCTAAGACATCGGTCTAACACTCTTGCCATGTCATAAGCAGGATTCGACCGAAGGGTGAGGATATGACCGGGTTTCAGACTAGAAAAGCTAGGAAAGCTGCCCTTACACGGAAAGGAAGACAAGAACCGGATTTCTTACCTCTTAGTATCAGGACTTAGAATTTGCTTCTTTGACACCAAAGAAAGAAAAGCTCAAAGCACTCTTGGCAAGGTTAGAAAAATGCCCGATACATAAATGTCGTTCTATAGGGAAAAGTGCCTTGCTTAAGCCACAGGGCTCGATCGGGCTCAAATACCAGATATCAAGATCCAAGGCATACCGGACTCCCGAAGGGAAGGCCAAAGAATGCCCTCTTTGGCTCTTTGATAGAAGGAGCTATTAGGGGAATATCCGCTCTTTTAGTCCACTCTTTGAGACCGTGGGGCATGAACACGAAGAGGAGACTTTTCTTTCCTATCATTAGCGCAGTGAAAGGAAAATATGGTACTTCTATAGCTTTCACGTGGCGAGAGGGAGAAAGAAATAGCAAGTACCACTCTGTCTCTTTGAACGAATCCGAAGTTCGAAGGGGAGATTGATTTGAACCTAAATCCTTTTTTCTTTTCGCCCATGTGTCTATGAAGAGGAGCTTTTAAGCTAAGCAACTTCTTTCGCCTTTAGCTTGACAGTAGGAATGTGATCTTTGCCTTTAAGCTTTGAGCAAGACACCTTGGCAGTCTAATCTATAGAACCGGATAGGCAAATTAGTGAGTGTGGTTCAATAGCATTTTATCTTGTTTCATCAGTTGCCATTGGTCCTGTCGTATAAAAGGCATGGCCTTGTGTAAAGGAAGAAAACGGCGCTATCGAATCCGTTAATCCGCATTAGCGCAAATCCGTCGGGGTTGAAGGAGTAAGCGCAGCTATTCAATCCGCATCTGGCTTGACTGCTGGAAAAGCTTGACCCTCTTCTTTTCTTGTTCACTCCACCATCTGTGGAAAGCTTTTAACAAGGATCATTTGGGCAAGATTAGGTCTCCTTTTCCTGCTCAAACGTTCGAGTTAGCCGCTTTCCGACACCTGGTCGAGTTTGTGAACTCTAGAGGTGAACAATGGAATCAGGGCACTCTTTGGCCTGAAAGGACAAGGTTTGCCTTTGATCCCAATAAGAAGCTTTTCTCCGGCATTTACCTTGATTATTTTGAAGGTCATGTCGGTCCGTAGGGTGGGGAAGGCAACTGGTAATACGCTAATATAGTACATAAAGCCTGAAAGACCCTATACTTGTACAGGGCTAGAGACTAGAGGCTCCCCAGGTAATCAATCTATGTTAAACCTCCGGAGAAGAACTAAGACTGGCATTGGCTGAAATGGAGCTTGCCCCAGGTACGAAATGCCTGCAAGGGAAGGACATCGGTCTGTCCCCGACTCCTCTGAGACTTAGACGGATAGACTCGTTAGACACGCTATTAATGGTATAAAAGGTGGGCCCCTAGACTGTTAGCTCGCCTGCGCCCAGTACTCTTTCACTTTATGGCTAGCCTTAGAAGGAGCTTTTGAGCTAAAATCCTTATTTGACTAAGCTTGATCACTGGCTTGAAAAAGATTCTTTTATTTCTTCTTCCTGCGGGAGATAAAAGAGCTTTTCCAATTTGAACACTTGAAATAGTGCTTACTCCGCCCCTTACTGATGGATTGACTTTGCCCACTGAAAGGGATTCAAAGTCAAAGGCTGGAAAACAGGAATTTGATGATATGCCAAAATAGCACAGGAGGAAATATTTTAGTGAAAGCGAAGCACTAACCTATGCGTCTACATCTCTTTGAAAGACTCGGCTGTAAGACTGCTTGAAGGGCTTGAAAAAAAGTCCAATTCAACAGGCGTGTAACTGGTTGAGCAAAGGACTGCAACTCAATCGATGGCTGGAATGATCATATGAGAGTCTTACCCTTACTGGCACTACTCCTCCCAAAAGGGGACTAGGCGGGCTATAAGGTACATAACTAGAAGATAGAGGCAGGAAACTGAACTTCCTTAATACCGGCTTCGCTAAAAGCACCTCACGGTCCTATGCCTCCTTTCTTAACTGGACGAATAGGAGAGTCAGAAGGGCTTGGCTGATGGACTAGTTAGAGTTTTTGGACGAAAGAGTGAAAATCAATCGAATCAAAGACTTGTTGCCTAGGAGTTTCAAGCTTAGCTCGTCTTTCCTGCTATGATTCCAAACAAACATAGTAACTATTTAAGCTCTTTCATTCCGTTAAATATTATCTGCCGTTGCAGGTCCTTTCTTTATTCATGCTAAATCTGAACCGATTTTCAAGTCTTCTTAGTCTGCATCCATTCCTTCATCCCTTGAGTACGAAGGGATAGCTATTCAAAGCAAAGAGAAAGTGGTGAGAAGATCGGGATTTTATGCTTTCTTAGCCTAGTCTGTTAACGGAGGAGAAAGGTCAATCTCGCCCTTCGGGCAACACCAAGGCAAGATCGATTCAAGTCAAGTACAAGCCAAAGCCCAATTATCAGCCTTAGATAAGAAGACCTAAACGCGTGTATAGTGCTGCACGACTGGTAAGATAAAGGAGAGCCTTCCAAGTGTGCATCAGACTAGTAAATAGATTAACTACCAGCTAAGCTAATAGGATGGTGGCATAGCAAGGAAGTCCCCCTCAGAGAGGTGGGCCGGGTATGAGCGAGTCGAGACCATGGATACGACCTTCTCAGTAGATCGCCAAGGTGAGACTCTTGAATCAAAGGTAGACAGCCTAAGAGGCTTCATTCCAAGGGGCAAACAGTAGTTTATTCAAGAAGATCTGGGCCTAATAGAGCGCAGAAGACTTTCCCGAAAGAAAGATTGTTTTCTATTAGTAAGAGAATCTCAGAAGCTAAGCTTTGAAAAGGCACTGCTCTAACCGGCGTATGTGCCTAGATTAGGACTAGCTGCCGGCCACTTGACTCTTTCCTATATGGATGGGAAGCATAAAGGAATTCTTCTATGACTCTAGGCTCAAGGCCATGGATCACTCTTATTATAGAGAAATCCGGTAATTGAACGAACTCCTCGTACTAAAACCTGTCCTCCACTATCTCTATTTTGAGAAAATCCCTGGAGTAACAGAGCCGGCTACAAGACGCGGATCCTAAAATGAGACGAAGCTTCCGTGGACATCAGCATCGTTGGGTGTACTATACTATACCATTAAGGATAGTGCCCCTTTACCTTTGGTGGGCATTAGCCCTATCTAACCTTAAGTGGGAAAGAGATGAAGAGGGCATAGCATGAAGTCGATATGAATCGCTTTGCTACATTATTCCCTTCTCTAATTCGTGTATCGCCATTGCAGGTCTTCGAAGACCTGCAATCGTGTGAACGATGAACCGAGGATTTCTTTCGTTGGGCTTACGATAGCTGTCTAATGCGTCTTATTATCTTCATTAGGGTTATTCACCAAGGGTTACCCTATGGATTGTAGTGTATAAATACAGTATTTATACAACTTTGGCCAGAGAAAAGATATGCTTTCAGAACACCTTCTCCCTATTATAAGTAAGGCAAGGAGAAAATTGCACTAAGGAAATAAACTGCCTTTAGGCCTCCTTTTGTCTGAGGATAAGAACTCCCTGAAATGGTTCAGATGTCTGAATACTATACTTTGTCAACAGTCAGCTCGGATGGTACTGGGTTTTCATTTCTTATGCAGTCAGGAGTGGGGCGTGCTAGCAGGAAGTCCGGTAATGCTAAAATCAAACCTTGCTTCTTTCTTTCATGTAGTTCCGTCAGTAAGGCTAGCCCTTAACTCCCAGACCTGAGAGCTAACCCGCTTCCTCACTCACTGGCACTGAAATTAGATCCCTTTCTTATCTTACAGTAGCTACAAGACAAAAAACTAACTCAAGAACGCCTTTTGAAATGGTAGAGCTACCATAAAGCATCTACAAAGCTAACCATCTAATCTAAGCAGTAGTATCTCAACTCAAGGAATAGCTTTCCCGGGAAGAGCACCTTACTGTTGACACGTGAGGGAAAATATGAGTATGAGGTGGCAGGATTTACCACTATAGTCCTATGGTAGTGATGGTTGGTCCCACTACTCCTTCGAGTGCCTTTTGCGCTTAGCGTCGGAAAGAGGTGCTTCTTTTCTCTTTCCTGTCTACTTATTCTAGGTAAGCAGTATGTAACGTGGTTCCGGGCACTCTTCTTATCGTTCCTGGGCTTGCCCAATAGGATAGGATGCTGGACCCTTCGAGGAGAGAGAACCCATGTCTGTCAGCCTTGATGAGAATGAAAGTATGTCGGAATACAGCCCATGGGAATCGACAATGAGCTACTTGTCCTACTATTCCAGCGCAGTTTGACCGGACCCGCACTTACTTCCTCTTAGATATAGATCTTTCCGCCGTTTTTCCTCCAGCACCGGTTAGTGATTCAATGATAGCATTTTACTGTAAGACTGGCTACGAGAGCAATCAGAGTGGGTAGGAAAAGAGAAGCGTGGCCTCTTCGACTGCTATATCATCATTGCTAGCCGAGGCACCGGACTATCGGCCATTCAAGAAATGCCCTTCATTTGTTTAATAAGGAGTTAAGAAGAGTACACACGATACGAGTTAGACTTTTGTCACCTTTCCCTTTTGAGCCCAAATATGCTCGAGCGCATCGCATCCATCCTAACTTCATCGAGATATTCTAATCCTGCAAACATGGCCTTATCATATGATAAGTTACCCGTGCGGATAATCTCCATTGGGAGCATAGCATCGTGTCCAAAAGTCGGCGCGAAAGGAGTGGTTACAGCTTGATTTCCTCTTTTAGAATGCTGACCATTGCCAGATATAGAGAAGAGAACCTATCTTTCAAGTCATTTAATTAGAGAAATGCTGTTTTGAATTATCATAGGTGATGTTCGAAACCGCTGATCTTTCAATCTTGTCTGAGTAGTGGCTTAGTCCTGTAACCTCTGTGTTCCCGGAGTTCGAACCCTAGAGATGCATCGAATGCCTTTGTTTTCCTGAGAAGGAAGCTGTTTTCGCCTTATTCGCATAGGTTGTTGGCTAGGCAGAATAATGGGGCATTACTGGTCTTAGCACTTTCCTGTTGATGTAAGGAAGTGACGTCAATCAGTCCCGCCATTCCAGATTCAAGCAAAAAGACCTCTCTAGTCTCCGAGATTTAGATATTCCTTCTTCGCAAGTCTCACTAGTTCATTCTTTAGTGAGACTCCAGGAAGTCAGCCATCCCCTCTAACTCCAAAAGTTATAAAGGAGGACGGTGTAACTCCCGAGGCTTCAACCTCTCGAGAGCATACCTCTTTAGTTTCCCAAGGAGGTAGGGATTCAATGGACAACCATCACCTAAAATATATTCCACTGAAAGGCGAGACTTGCCAAAAAGGACCCTAAACCGTTTCCATTTTATCGATTTAGGGCTCTTAGCGACAGATCGAGTCTTATACCCAGCACCGCCAATACACATGAGAGTCAAAAATCGTGAGATTTTTTACTTTTCATGTATAGCCAATAGGCCGTAGGGGTGGTGGAAGCCACATAAAGCTTTCATGGACACAGGAGAGAGGTTAACCCTCATATCCTTGACCAGAAATTCTTTGGCAAACTCTACAGCACCAGTTGAGGATATCAAAGACTTGTGTGTGGATATCTTAACACCAAGCCGTTGTAAGCCTAGCCGGTACTGTTCCGCCACAAGTGGATCGGTGATGAGAACATCATCCCCTAATATAGCATACCTGTCGAACAGGATCCCCGGTCTAACCTGTTCCGCAGCCCACCACACCAAAACATGATGGGTGAACGCGAACAAAGGCCAATAACCATAATAGCCTAACGGTTGACCGGTCACAAAGGAGACTTGAGACAGAGCCCTCTTAACGAAGGGTACCTCAAATAGATTCGTCCCTAATGTTGTATTCACAACACTTGAAGCAAATGACCTGTCAAACAATAGCGAAAGCGTTTCAAACATAAACACAAGAGGCCACCTATCGGTAGCACCCTTTTCGTCAATGAGTGTGTCGGCAAGGCTTTCCAGGTTGGTTCAAACCGTAACCCTTGTTCAAGGAAGGGGTCTACGTTTTATCCAGGGAGCATAGCGACTGATAAGTCGATGAAAGTTATCCTTAATCGAACCAACCAGCCCCACCACCTCGTCAATATTCTCGGGTGGGGATATTCTTTCTACTAGAAAACGTTGATTTATCAACCTTCTTTCTTTGCCAAAGTAATGATCTTTGACAGAGAGAATCTTTTTTAATAAAACTTCACCAGCATGTCCGCTTTCTCATCCTTCTTCAGAATCATACGCCTATGATAAGACGGAATGATCCGAGGGTAACCGGACCGAGTGAGAGAAACTGGTACCGCATTGTCAGGATGAACGAATTCATCACCACCATAGGCCATCATCAAGGATGAAGCTGCTTGCTTTAAATAAAAAGCGCAGAACAACCACCCTTATTTCCGACCAAGGTGAACAAACAATGCGAATAACAACAAGATGGATCCCCACACAGAGTTCCTTGTTCAGACCATCAAAGATCACTAAAGCACCTTTTGGTATGTCTTGCCCCCTAAAGATCAGATCCACCAGACGAGAAACTCAATTCCGCACTGCTGCTGAGTCGTCGGACTTATCCACCAAGGGATTCGTGGAATTTCTATGGATTGCGTTGGGGGAAATCTACCAAAGCTAGGCAGATAGATAGACTCCTTTCCCGCTGGCTGCTAAGGGAGAGTAAGAAAATCAAATGATTGTTTTTTAATCAGCGCCTCCTTGGGTATGCAGGTACTACGAGTCCTCTCACTACCAACCAGCAGACATCATCTGGCTGGTCTTGCCGGTATCAACAACAAGAAAAAAACAACCAAATGGAAACAGCAATTAACTATGGCTCTTGGCCCAGACAACGTCCTAGGCGTCGGGGAGATCGGAGCAACAAGGAACGCCTAGACGACGTTTTTCTTCCTGGGCTGCAGTAAGCAGATCGAGAGGTCGTTCCGCCCCTTGTCCCCGAATATGGGTAATATGTTCTCAAAAATTCATGCTTCAATCTGACCTAGCTGGCGAGCGATCCCAGTTCGCGGCAGAGAACAAGACAGCAAGCGAGCGTACCTTTGTTCGCTTCTTCTCCACCAAGCACGGAAGTTTAAGGATAACTGTAGGTCGGTGGCTACCTAAGGAAACTCCGATTCGATCCGCCCCCCAGCTGGGAGGCATCTACCTCATCCCGATCACAAGGAGAGGTTCACCATGATGGGGGTACTTTTTTTTTTCCCTTCCGGAAAGAATGAAATGCATAGGGGACCATCCTTTTGTTGTGTTGCGGCATGCTCCTCATATTTACGGATTCGCAGGGGGCCTCAGGCCCTACTTAGTTGACTGACAATGACAAAGGCTTGCGAAACTAAGTAGGGCCTTTTGAATTGAATCTTAAGTAGTCTATCAGTGGTGCAAAGCGGCTTTGTGCCCCTTTTCAGTAGGGGAGCGAAAGGTTAGACCTTAGAAAGTCAGCGAACAGCGGTTCTTCTATGTAGGTATGGCCTTCCCCCTTGACTCTCCTAACGTCGAGCTAAGTGACTTCGTAACCTTTGCGTAGCGTAGTAGAATGAAGGCTACGCACTGACGCTCTCTTATCTATTAGCCTAAGCGTCTTCGCTAACTCGCTCGCCTACTATACAATACCCTACTATACAATACTTTAGTAGGGTAGGCTAACCCATAGGTCCTTAGTAGCGTTGACAAAGAAGAACAGCCGGTTAAAAGACAGTGAATCTTTAGAAAGATATCTTTCTAAAAGATTCTATAATAAATAATGAATAAGATATTTTATATAGGCCAGCTTGACAAGCTACCCTTCCTCTTGATCTTAGGTGCGAAGAGAAAGATCTCTTTTTTATGACTTCCACTTATCTATCGATCCCGGCCCGGAAAAGTGACCGACCAGGGCCCTATTTTAGAATGAAAGAAAGGCTTTATGAGCCCTAGCCCTGTAAGCCCACACCTGTGTAGAGTAGATCGTTCAACACCTGCGGCACAAACCCATTTTTGACCTATTGGTCCTAGTATCATAGGCGACCGAACGGCCGCCCCCTAATTACTAGACCAACCTGCTGTAATAATTCCATAAACACCTAACGAAGATATGGCAAACAAATAAAGTAGCCCTATGTTCGAATCTGACAATACCATACCATAATCAAAAGGTACAACGGCCCGAGCGACCAGACTTAACATAAATGTAGCCACTGGAGCCATTCTAAAAAGGGAGAAATTAGCACTACTTGGTGAAATAGGTTCTTTTAGAATCAATTTCAAACCATCTGCTAGAGGTTGTAACAATCCGAACGATCCCACTACATCAGGACCCTTTCGACGTTGCACAAAAGCCATTACTTTACGTTCAGCTAGCACTAAAAAGGCTACTCCTAGTAGAAGTGGTAGAATTATTCCAAGTATTTCAGCTGGAACAGCTATGTACGTTTTCGATTTTCTATTCACTCATGATCTGGCCTGGTCGACCCAATCATGATATTGAAGGATGGGACCTTTTCTCGAAAAACCCGACATACGGGCATTCTTTTCGATCTTGAAATGCTAATCCATATGCTTAGCCGCTGCAACTCCACTCGTAAAAAAAAAATATAAGTCGTACTCACTAAGAATGCCATTCCGCGCGGGGAGATTTTGACTCCAGAAGACCTGGTCAAACTGAACTACTTCACGCTACCCAATCCGAACGCCTATATTTCCCCCTACATCGAGACTCTAGGAATTCCATACTCGTTAAGTAACAGATTCCCAAAATTACAAGAAACCATCTTACCATCTCCAGGCTTCAGAAGAGTTATAAGAATGCCTGAATCTAATTCAGCTAAAAAGGCTGTTTCTAAATCTCTAATTCGAAGATTTCGTGATTTTTCAGTTCCGATGGGAATAACCATCTGATGAGAGAATCGCGCGAAGGTAGCGCCCGGAAACTTAGACAGAAAATTTCTGTCCATCTCATCTAAAAAGAAGTTAAATAAAATGGAATGAAGAAATCGGACGGGCGGTATTCCTCCCTTTAAGGCCAGGTTTTTCCCAGCGTTGTCCAGTACCGGCGAATGCAGAAACCTCTCGATTAGATTCAGAATAAATGGATCTTCGATAAGAGGCTTTATTTTGTCCATAAGCCGCCTTCTACAAAGAATAGAACTATATCTAGATAAATCTATAACAAATAGGCCTCTCAGATTGGACCAACTTTTTATCTCAGCCACAAAAAGCTTATCGGTCTGGCCGGGGAATGACTGCTCAAGAAAGATATTAGGAGTTAATACGTACTTCTGAAGTATATTGGCGAGTGAGATCAGAATTAGCTCATCTTCCAGTTTGAGAGTCAGATATAATTGCCAATAATCGTTGTCGAGACTCTCGAACCTATAAAAAGTAAGTTGGTCCATCTTAAAAGGATAGCGCTCTAGCTCTTTTCTGACCCAAAAAAAAGAAAGTTGATACTTGCCTTTAAGAATTTCCCCTTCCAGTCTAACGAGATTTACCCTTTTGTATATATATAGATATTTACATACAATTTCCCTCATTTCGAGGATAAGATACTGGCGTAAAGGAAAAGTCGACATGGTGTCCTACACTACAAATGTAAGAGAAATTCAAATGTTATATATAAGTGACCGAGATATCTTTTTTTTCATTGTTCCCAGGGATTTTTTGGTCCGTCTTGCTTCTGCTTTCTGGAAACTAGGGTGAAATCAAGACATGGCGGGGGCAGGATTCGAACCTGCAATCTTCAGATCATGAGCCTGACGAGTTAAACCAACTACTCTACCCCGCTTCTTCCCCTTCTCTTTCTTTTCTTTCACTATTACCACCTAGGTCCCCTTGGTTGCTTGGCCGGGATAGAACCAGCGCTTAGTAAGCGGCGGTCTAACGACCCCCTAACCTAGGTTGGAGCTATGAAGCTTACCTTATTTATTCCATTTCCGCTGAGCCCTTTTCCGGGGAGCAGGACAGAGAGCCTAAGGGACAGAGAAGAAAAGACTACATCGACAGGCTTCATTGGGAAGGCTTCTTTTCCTCAACTCAACATTCTTCTCTGGGTCAAGCCAGCTAGGCCCTCTTCTGTCTATCTACGTAATAGAGTGCCATCCCGCTTCTGCCAGAATCGAAGCCAATACGTGGACGCTTAAATGATTTGGTTCACGTCTTTCAATGCCTTAAGTTCTTACCCAAGTGACTGAATTCCAGAGTTCATTCCTAAACCGGAAGGAAAGATCGTCCCAAACTAAGAGTCTACCAAACAAGGAAAGATCTTCCCAGCCTTCCACCAAAGCCACAACACTTCCTGTATCACCATCTCCGCTCACAGAGGGATAAGCGGACTAGCCGGCTGAAAGGCAAAGAGAAGAACTGCCTACTCAATTACAACTAACTAACCGCCTGAGCGAATTGCCGATCTCTTTCCCAAGGGATGATCTTCCTTTCATTCAGAAAGGCCTCCATCTTGCATTTTCACGCGCTCAATCGGAATTGGTTAGGTAGATGTAAGGAAAGAGCAGTGCTTTATTAATAGTCGTGGGGGTCTGTAGGCCCCATTGTCTTGTTGTTGTGTAGCTACTATTTTCGAGTGTTGGAGCTCGGGATTTCCTTAAGCGAGTTCAAAGAAGTGACGTGAAGGTAACCGACGGTAAGGAGCTGACGAGAGAAACTGGTCTCCACGTCTTTTGGTAGTGGAGGACAGAAGGCGGACTTAATTGAGTTGTGGTCTTGTTTGTTGGGGGGCTCTAGTAAGGTATGGGGCTTTCAAAGGGGGGAAATTAACCCAGTCTAAGCCAGGCAAGCAATGCAAAGCTAGACGAACCCAGACAGAGAAAGATCGGGCTTTGGAAGCGGGATGACATACGGACTATGCAAAATTCCGTCACGTGCGGGTAGACCAGAACGAACGTAGACCTGTCATTCCTTAACCGGGATGGTAAGGCCCTTGAAGCTGAATTGGATCAAAGGCTGCGCATCTCGCACCTTGCAACTTCTTTCGTAACAAAGCGAATGAGTAATCGAATGCCCTAGCCCGAAGAAGCTGCTTGAAACTGTCCTGGAATCCCTACTCGCCCATGTCGGGATTCAACCTAAGGCTTGTTCGAAGTCCGAATGAATGGATAATACATAAAGAATATGAAGCACAATCTCCAACTCTTAACCGGTGGCATCTTTGCTTGTTACTGATGCTTCAATTTAAGTAGGGCTCCGTCCCGGAAGTGGACTTCTCTTCTCCTTTCGTTCTCTTCCTTCTTTTTTGGTTAGATATTAATACATAGTAGTACTCAAAGAGTCTTTGTCAGTACGGAAAGCTAGTCTGATTCTTTTGAATAGCATTTTTTTTTCCTATTACTTTCTTTTTTGATACTCCCTTCGCGGATCTCCCCTCTTATCCAATCAACCAACTGTCCCAGGCCGGGAAATTGCGTTCCCGGAAGAAGCTTTCGCCGCCCCTAGCTCTTAGCTGTCTCCTTTTAGTCAGAGGTCAATAAACTGGAATTCGACATCAATGGAGAAGAAAGCAGACTTGTTCGCTCACTCTTCTTGCCAAAGTGATTGATCTCTCTTTATTTTCGGACCGGTATTCCCGCCGAGGAGACCCGCCCCGACCTTGATTAGCTAACTCTTTTTTTAGCTGGTCTGTGCTTTCCAGTGAACATTCTCTTTCTAGAGAGAACTGGTGTGCACCAGAGCTGGAGCAATTCATGGAAAGCATCCTTATCTGATTAAAGAACGGAGAGTCTCATCTCCTGGGGCCTTACCCTGTGATGTAGAATCCTTTGCTCTTTCACGCATTGATCTTGATTCGGGTTTCAATTCATTTCTTTCTCAGCCTTGCACCCGGTAATAACGGAACTTGAAGTCTTGCTCGTCTCTTTCATTGACCAGGAAAGGATTCTCAGTGATAGGAGGACACTCTATCAAAGGCCTTGATCCAGCTCTCGCTTCTGTCTCAACTACAGGCCTTCACTCTACTCTCTCGTTCAGATCCTCCGTTCTAGGTCCAGGCATACGCAAGGATGGGAAGGAGACCACAACTCCAGATCGATGTCCCAGGTCAGGCAGGTTACCACCCCTCTCTCTATCGCTCTCTCCCTCGGCATACAATCAATGGGCACAATCAAATTCTGAAGTGGATTCAAAAACTAGAAAGCCTTAAGATCTTCCCTCTCCTGACCATGAGGAACGAGTGAATGAAAGCATAAATACGGGCTCTCATGGATTAGTCGTCATGAGGCCCTCTTTATAATCTTTGTCTTTCGTGATCTTCCCCCGCATAGGGATGCTATTCTTGCAAATGCTTCCTGCCCAACAACATCTTTTCGAAGCAAACGGAGCTCACCGATATCAAGTTTGACTTCCGCCGAATACGAAAGGTAAAAAGCAAGTCAATCTATTAGCCATCTCCCTTCGGCTCCTCTTTAGATCGTGGACTCGGGCTTTTTAAGGGAAGCACTTCGTTCCACTCGTTCTAGACATACTCTAAACTCCTAACAAGAGAAAGAAGGAAAACAAGGAGTAAACAAGAGCTACAACAACTAGAGTGTCAAGGCCAGGAGGAGGCAAGGGAAGTTTCTTTTGGGAAGCAAGCCCCTCAACTTATCCGCTTATCGGAAAGAGCAGGGACCTACTACCTACAGGCAGAGACAGGACAGCAAACTTATGGGCACCTTTTTGTTTTGTAAGTAATATCTATTCTTTGCTCGTGAAGTCTACGAAGCGAGTCTTCACTGGGGAGATAGCGACCTCTTCAACTCCACTACTACTACCTGTACTCAATCAAGTACAAGTAACAAAAAAAAAGTAGGTATTTTTATTTTTGGAAGCGAAGCGACCTAGTCGAGCTATTGTCAAGTTAAGCAGTTCCTCTTGTCGAGCTAGACTCTACTCGCGCTATAGTCGAGGAAAGCTCGCGCGTTATTCGTGTTAAGCTGTCGAGTTAACTAGACTCGAGGAACTAATCCTTTAGGTTTAGGCAACTCCTCCTCTCTGAGAAGAGGACACTTACTTAGTTCAGTGCAACAACAAAAGAAAGGACCCTAACCCCTCTATATCCCTTTTGGGGGGAAGATCAAACTCTTTAACTCAATCTACTACTACTGTTCTCACTCATTGACATAAGTAAAAGCTACCAGTTCCTTACTCAAAGAACTCGTACCGGTACTCTTGAGTTCACAACCCTAAAAACCTTAGATTGGAGTAGAAACTCGATCCTACTAATTACGTAGAACCATGAACCATCGATCGAGTGAGTTCGAGGTGGTTCATGCTTTCTATATAAGTCGCTGTACGCTAAGGAAAAGGTTGTAACCATGCGTCATGCGTGCCGTAAGCGGGCTCTGGTGGGGGAACCCGTAGGAAGGGGGGACGAGCCGCCGAATTCACATCAGAAATCGCCAGAACACAAACGAAATATTGAATTGCGTATAGAAACAAAACGAACCACTTCTATTCTCGGAGCTGAGGTATATGAAGAATGGCTTTTTGGTCCCTTTCGTCCAGTGGTTAGGACATCGTCTTTTCATGTCGAAGACACGGGTTCGATTCCCGTAAGGGATGGCTACTCTTTCCCGGCCGCTTTCAGTTAGTGTTCATTGCTGAGTGATCGCTCGCTATCTGGCTGGAAAAGGTGGTCCGGAAGCTTGATCTCTCCCAGCAAGCAAGACGAGATCACCACTTCTCTCAGTAATGGACTTCCTTTCATTCTTCCTTAGCCTATGATGTCCTATCATAGATTATCGAACCTCCGACAGACAGAATCCCCATGCATGCGTTCTTTCTCTCCTCCCCTCAGCCATACATCTCTTTTTTTTTCTTTTGGCCGTTTTTGTTAGGCATTGAACCCCACCTTAGGTGCTGAGTGGTGTCCTCCCCTCCCTAAGACCTAAAAAAAAGTTCCGTCTATGGAGCCTAAAGCTTAAACCATGGCAGTAAGCAGTAAGTTGGCCTAGTCTCTTGCCCAGCCTTCGCCTTCTTCAGTGGCCAAGTTGAAGCGTTCAACGGTTCTTCGGCCTACCACCTTTCTTTTTCAAGGTTGAGCTTGTTCAATTGAAGGAAGCTAATGCTATGCTGCCCTTCCCTTGTTCAAGAGAAGGCGAGGACTTTCTTTTAGCTACCGGCCCAAACAAAAGAGATTAGCCTCTTGATCGATCGATTGATTGGATTGCAGTACGAAGGGGTTTAAGAAGGAGGCATTGGAGATAAGTAGGCATGGCGGCCAACCAAGGCAGTGAAATCGAGACAATCAATCGGAAGAGGGTTTAGTTAGGAGTCCGGGTTCCATCCTATAAGTTGAAGGAAGGGAGCAAAGGAAGTTCTCTTTGCCTGTCTTGTCTTGGGTTCAGTGAATAGGGAAATTAGGTTAGTCTTATTCCCTAGCTGAGTGAATAGGCCGATATTTCGTATAGTGATAACGCTTTCTCTTTCTTATAGGGGTATATTTTCTCTTCCTTGACTCAGCTTGACCTACTTGACTCAGCGGTTAGAGTATCGCTTTCATACGGCGAGAGTCATTGGTTCAAATCCAATAGTAGGTAAGGCCGAAAGCCCTGCTTTTGCCAGCATGACAGCAAGCACGGACTGGCGGAGTCAACTGAATGACCAAAGCATCGGTTGCTTCCACTTGTGGCCTTCTTCGACCGCCTTGACACCTTAATCTCAGGGAACCCCCTCTCTTCTTCTCTTCATGTATGTATGTGGGCTGCCTGCCCCGTCCCGAATAGACGAACAGGAACAAGCTGAAGAAAGGCGCGAGAGATAGTTTATACTCAATGCACCTCCCCTCTTCCACAATTAGGTGAAGACCAGGGGGCCGGAAACCCCAACGGGAAACCTTTCACCGCGCCACACGATTGATTCTTTCGCGAAGCGCTCTCTCAGACGCACTCCTGCCTCCGCTAGCAAAGAGGTCTCAAAGATACCAGGCGACCAAGTGAAAGTGAACAGCCCCGAGCAAATCTTCTAGAGAGCGTACCCGTTGTAGCCAAACAAAAAAAAAGAAATGAACAGCAGCATCTATAGTTGTGGACAGTCAAAAAAAGAGGTTCTTCGAAGCTGTGCTAATGGTGGTCAAGGATAAGGTACTAGTTTCAGTGGGAGACATAAAGTCTGCATGAGAAATCTGGGAGACTCCACAGAGAATGTATGAGTCAGTGACAATGGTAAACATGAAGTTTCTTCGGCAACGGTTTTTTCCAAGCAAGATGCAAGAGGGGACGAGCGTGTCTCAGCACTTAGACAAGATGGAGAAGATTCTCAAAGAATTTTGAGCAGTTAGAGTAAAAATGACTGATCGTGATTAGTGACCGGGAAGTCTGCTGAAGTCGTTTGAGTCTTTGACAACCACTCTCTCCCGTGAAACTCCTCCTTGAACTATGATTGATCTGACCATTTTCTTTAGGCAGAAGCTGAAGATTTGAACAGCAGTCTGAAAAGAAAAGACTAATGCTTACGCAAAAGAATTGAAGATGATGTCAACTCTTCAAGGCCCCAAGTTTGTCAGGATCCTCTACATCTGTTCAGTCCTCCTCGAGTGTACATTCAATGTCCAAAAGCTAGCTTGCTGGTCCTGCTGCGAAGTTTACCACTCCGCTAACGCTATGTGATCCGGTCAAGGTATGAAGTAACTCGACCAACGGGAGAGGGGAATCGAATGGTCTTTTTCAACTTGACAATCCCTTTCCATATCATTATATAGGCATATATAGGATTCACGACTGACGACGCCCTGTGTACTGTAAGCAAGTTACTCCACCAAGAGAAGTGCGAATCCACCAAGGGCATCCCCAGTAGCATTAAGTTATATGCAAATGAAAGCCAAGGAAGGAATTGGGCCGGTAAAGAAGACTGGAACCGATGTTCCAGATCATTACGAATCCTAAGCCAACTGAGTTCTCTCGTTTGGTGTGGGCATCAGTTGAAGTTGTTGTAAATTATCGATGATAAAGGTATTCTAATGGTAACTTATCAAGAAAGTTACCCGGAAAGACTTAAGCTCAATCGCAGCTTAACAGGCTCGCTCGCTGCATCCTTCTTTTTTTTTTAATAGTAATATATCGAAGCCCCTTTCTAAGACCTTCTTTTTCGTTGGTAATGGTTTCAGGTTCTGAATGGATGTCCCAATTGGGTGAACTCTTAAACCGAGATTGACCCAAAAAATAAGAAAGAAAAAGGCTTTTCAAAGGAGCAACTTCCTTATTAGGAGGTCCCCCTATTGATATTTTATCAATCTCGGGGGTGGGTACAGAAAGAGAAAGACTAATCCAATCTTTTCATTCAACAAGAAGTACCTTAGGGTCGGCAAGATGAAGACAATGACACATCTCTTTGAGATAGAGGGTCAGAGGCGTAGGCTCTTGAATGAGGTCCCTAATCATCCTCTTCAAGTCGGACGCAGTTATCTGGGCCCTGAGGTTGAGTGGTCTGAGGTGCTACGGTCTGGGTAGGATTAGCTACCGGAGATGGTTGAGCTACTGGTTGTTGATAGGTTGCTTTCTTGTCTTGAGGAGTGAATTGCGTAGGCTGAGGGGCTGGCTACTAGCGGGATGATTTGGATAGAAGAAGATCTTGGTAAGGTTGAGCAGGGGCTTGCCAGGTATTGACTGACCCCTGAAGTTGAGGTAGAGGCTGTAGGTATTGCTGAGACTGACCTAGCGGAAAGGGATATTTTTCTGGTCTCACCTGAGAATGCTGTAGCGGCACTGGTTGAACCTGCTCTTGCGCCTGAGGCTCTTTGAAGTTGTTGCGGTTGAAGCTGAGTCTGCTGGACTGATTGCTGCTGAAACTGCGAATTCGCCTCTAGACCTGTCTGAGTGGAGGCCGTAGTCTGGTAGTGCTGAACTCTTGAAGGTCTCTCTTTTATGAAAGGGATTGCTTTGTGACATGGGTTGACTCTTATTGGAGGAATTTCTTTGAGATTGTGGGCTAGTCTGAATCCTAGATGCAAGCTTCTTAGGTTGAGAAAGGGTGCTAGTCTCTTGTGCTTTCATCTTAACATTCATCAGTGAAGGCTCAAAGATGTCATACATGGCGGACTGCATCTCTCCTGAGTGCAGACCTTTACGTAGACGACTGTGTCAAAGTAGTAAGAAAGGCAGCAATAACGAGAGATGTCTCTCTCTCCCGGGCGCGTATTGCCGAAAAGATGGAAAGGTTTTGCTTCAGTTGTGCTACTCTAGACCTGCGGAAGACAGGTGCTGCATGCAAAGGCCTAAGTCCCGCGATGTGCAGAGAGTGTACACCAGTCAATCTGCGCTCGTGCGTCTGGGTGATCCTCAGGTGGAGCCCAGGTGTCAGTGTCAAATGTGTGGCAGAAGCTAAATAGAAAAAAGAAAGGAATTTTTGCGCAAAAGGAAAGAAAGAAGGGGCCGGTCAATAGAAGAGGCCACAGGCTGTCTGCCTAACTGAAGAAGGCATTACCCACTGTGCAGTATAAAACCTTACTCGTCAGCATTTGTCCTCCAATAAATTGATCATACATGGCTTCAATGATTCTTCCCAATGGGAAAAGAAAGGTCAAACTCTCCACTCACTGGCAAGTCGACAAGGGAACATTTCATGTGATAGATGAAGCTCCTTCATACTACCTTTTGAGAGGAAGGAATTGGTTACATCAGCATCAGGCTATAGCTTCTATTTGTCACCAGTCTCTCAAGTATTTAGAAAACAGGGTGGATGTCATAGCACCTGGAAACCTCAAGCCCTTTGAGGAAGAAGAAGAACACTATGTAGAAGCCTCGGTGGTCACTAGCCGTGGTCGCTAGTAATCCCAAGAGAGAAAGAGGACTAAGCGATAAATGAAGCAGAAAAATTGGAGAAAGCTTACATGGAGTTCCATTTCTTCCTACCTGCGAGCGAGTTCGACTTCTAGGGGTTAGAGGCTAACAAGCAAGTTAAGGCAATGCTGGAGTAAGTCAGCCATTGGGAGTTGCCATAGGTTGTATCCCTAAGCAGGAATAGTTTGCGAGCCAGTTGCAGTGACAGTTGGAGTTGCTTTACTTGGTAGAGTCTAGCATTCCCCGGCGGCTTTATTTGCGTAAATAAGGAAGGAAGGGCATATCAAAATAATAGAAAGGGACGCCTTTTAAGCTACGAAAAAAGGAAGTGGCAAAGGGTCTTTTTCGTCTTTATGATGTATAGAATTTTTTTAGGATTATACTTGGATTCGGTACTTATTAAGTTAAGCATCGAAGGCGGGACTCTTTCCCTAGATAGAGAGATGGTCTAATTCAAATCACGCCAAGAGAGGTTTAATCTTCTCCCGTATCTATATAACATTTGAATTACTCCTCCATTCCGCGTTTCCTAAAATATGACTCCAAACATTCTTACCTTTTTTTTAATCCGAGATGGCAAATCGAGCAGCCTATTGCGCTAACGGGAAGAGGCATTTAGGACAAAAAGACGGGGTTTACTCAAACGAGTTGAATAAGCAAGCCAGCCAATAAGATAAGATTGCTCTTGTTGAACCAGCTACTAATCACCAAGTCCTTTGTTTAGCCAAATCAGCTTGGGGGTTGGTGAGAGAATGGATTTTAGTATGTTGATTGAGAGATGCGAAGAAGTCACGAATCTTACTATAACTCCGCGAGTGAACGCAAAAAAGCAAACCTGACTAGACGGAAAGAACTCCGAGTAAACAAAGCAAAAGCCCATCTGACCGATCTCAAGCTGGATGAGAAGAGAGCCTATTGGCAGGCGGGCTGAAAGGATTTTCTGCTTTCTTAGTTAGAAAGATGAGTTACCTAGCTAGTGGAGCGAGGGGAGGTGCTTTGACACCATCTTCCACGATTCCCACATTGAGCTCTCTTTGCCTTACTTATTATGAATCGATATAAAAGATAACCCGCCAGCTGGAAGAGGAATAGGATATAGGTGAGCCCGGGGAATATTGTTGAATAAAGACCCCTTCTAAAAAGCTCTTGGCCCACCCTTAACTCTGTTCACGGTTAGCCGGGAATGAGACTGGGAGTTCGATTTCCTTTATGACTTTCGCCTTGCACCTTACACTAAACTGAATCTCTTGCACGCGCGTATAAGAATACCTTGCTGGCTATTCCTTATTCTTGATAGCACAGGAAAGAGAGATTCCGGAATCTCTTGACTTCATAGCTACGCACCTTTAAAACATACTGATCTTACTCCAAGAGCGAAAAGAACATCATATCATCGGTTATACTATCCTGGAGTAGTTAGAGTAGTACTTGCTAAAGCTAAAGGTTTTCTCCCGCTAAAAAGATAGCCATCTTACTCTCGGACCTTACCTTAATAAAGGAAGAACTTTAGCCTTTCTTAATTTAATAAGAAAATAAAACCCTAAGATGAGCTAACTTGGCTTGGTGCAGGAAATGGAATCACAGCAAGAAGGGTAGGGCATACCTTTTTTAGGATTTCTACCCTAAAATGACTGAACTGCCTTTCGAACTGAACTACCACGACTCTCGCTAACTGCATCGGATTCTGTGGATAAAAGAAGACTAGCTGAAAGAGCGGATTTGATTCCGAACCGCTACGCTTTCTTATATTAGTGTAGTGCGCTTAGCGCTTCCTGAACCAACTGAAGCAAGGAATATGAGGATCAGAGCGCTAGCATCCCTTGCTCTCGATCGATTGCTCACCACCGTCTGATCCGAACAAAAAAAGGAATAGAACTGAACTGGGGACACCTTTAGGTGTAAGCATGAAGTACGCCCGAGCAAGCAAAATTATTTCTATGTAGTAATCGTGCTAGGCTATGCCCTTGAACCCTTTGGTATCCAGAAAGAAAAGCAGAGGAAGTTGCTTTGATCCTATTTTCTATCAAAGCAGGTTCTACCACTGCAGGGCCCAATCCTACTACCCGGATGATCGTCTTGGGTAATATCTTTCTATATAAAAATCTCAGTTGGATGCCTACACGCGATCCTTTTTTGCTTCCTTATATCGAGGAAGAGAAAAAGAGGCCTATATCAAAAGTATAAAAAACTTATACTTCTATCATAACACGGATCACGCTGTATATAGATTGGATGTATGTCTGAGCTATCTTCTTTTTACCATCTAGAGGGCAGTGATTTCCGGGGGGCAGGACACGAAGCCCCAACATGGTCTAGCACTACGATGGAAACTGGATGTCTGCCTTTGTGAGTACCTATCTTCTTATAGGAAATTTCTATTCAAAAATATATAATATTGCAAAGATTCAGCCTTAGTATTAGTAGAAGTGGGTAGCGGCACTGGGTAGACGGTCTATCCCCCTTTAACTTAACTAGTATTTCCAATTAACTCTCTGTCTCTAAAAAAACCGTAACACAGTCCAGGATAAGTGTGACCGCGTATATATACGATATAGAAATCCTGCCCCACACCCGCCCCCGTAACTTCGGGAGAAGGTTTCTGAACTCCTATCTATTCAACCTGGCCTATCTTCTTTCTAACAAGAAAGAGGACGCTAAAATAAAAATGATAGCGAACTAGAAAGATACTGACAGAAGCAAAATCCCATAAATACTGAGAGAAGCTAAATCTCAAATCATAGACACCGGAGAGAACGATCATACCAGATGATAGCTATCTTATAGAACGCTAATTTCACCATCAGAGAGAGCACCCTATTACATACTGCCTCGCTCTTCTCTCTATCGTAGTTCTTTCTCGCAGAGTAGGGATTTCTAATTCTATACTAGTTCCTATGGCGTAAAGGAAAACATTTCGGCTATTACATCTATGGGTCAACGACTTTCTGGAGTCTCTTAAAGAGGGGATGGAAGCAAGGTCCAATCCCATTATTCTAACTTATAAAACGATCATCTCACAGATGAAGAAGTGAGCAAGCCTTTCTCCAATGGATTCTAACAGCGCAGACTAGGCATCTTTATCTGATTTCAATTTAAATATTAGTAAGAAAGCCCCTTGTTTCAAGGCTAGGGCTTCCCGGTTTAATTGCTATTTGAATTTAGCAGCATTGGCCGTAGAATCAAATATTGACGGTGACTGACCACTAGATCTGTCGATCGAGACCTTGCTTCACCACGCCCAAGCCGGAGGCTAAGTAGAGTTGAATAAGGTGAAGATGGATACCGCTCATAAAGAGCTTGGTTAAGTGTCCAAGACCGTATGCCTTGCTGGTTGGATCATAATCCCTTCCCTTTCTTTCGACTTGCTTGCTACTGGATTATTATAAGATAAGACAAACTGGTTTGCATTGGTAGCTATTCTTAGCGGTGACATACTTTTATTTAAAAAAGGAATATCTAATTATTGAAGTTAAACCACGGGAAAACAAGCACAGGAAACAAGACAACGGCCAACGATCCGTTCCCTCACTCCCAATAGAATAGATAAAGCAATGAGAAACCGTTCGGGACCATATTCAATCTCTTAAGTGACTTCTGAACACTAGCTAGCTCTGGACCTACCCATATTAGCCATGAGCGATCGCCAAGCGGAGTTGAAAGAAAAGTGAAAACATGGCCTTCAAATAAAAACTTATCTAAACGCGACCGACCGCCCGGTTTAATGAGAAAGAAGCTAGATCCTGCCTATGTAGATGACTTGAATAGTAGGGTTCAAGCCCAGCAGGAGTGCATCCAGGCCAGGTTATTCGCAGGGAATATCAAAGACTTTAGGAGGAGTTGGTTGAGGGCCTATATTTCTTAGATCAAGTGACTGGCCCCTGAAGGGCGGAATTCACTTCTATCTCTGTTGGTTGGCGATTTGCCTTTGAGCGAGTAAAGTCAATCCTATCAGCCTGTCAGCTCAGCCAGTGAAGTTACTTCCGTTCTTGGTTCACTTTACGATGGAAAAGTCTATCTTCTTGTATTTTTAGTTCTTTCCTTCTCTGTCTTTGAAAAACTGCCCTTTCGTAGTCAGAATTTCGTGGAAATAAAGTTAGAGGGAAGATTCTTTAACGTTCGTGGCAGTGAAGTAATGAATCCTATTTTAATTCTTCACTCCTTAGAGTGAAGCGCGTTTATAATGTAAGCAAAGACTCTTTATTACGGTCTCCAGAGAGAGGTATGAGAAAGATCACTCCTGCGCGGGGACCTAAGCCCGGAATTCCTTTTTAGGAAGATGAAGACTTTTTCGATTCCTACATCTTCCCCCCAACCACAGTCGTTAGTAGATATTATGGGCTCCTTGCTTATGGATGGGAACATGCCTTCTGTTAACCTCCCCTCCGGAACTTATTCAACCAATTAGTCAATCCGCCTTTCCTTTCACTCTGCCTCTTTTTCCTTTTGATTTCTCTGGGTTGGGACTTGCGATTGATTCGCCGAGCGGGAGTGACATTACTTTTGCTATCTATGATGGTTCGGGAGTTATTGAAGCAAGCAGTAGTCATAGTGCTGGTGAGCAGGAGTCAAGTAATCCGAACGTTGCAGTCTTTTTGGGAAGCATAGTTTTGGTTGTCTTACTGGCCGGAATGCTTGCTTCCAGGATTGAATAGTGGGCCTATCCTATCTAATTAG